AATATAGGACGAATACCTTGAACTGGTAGAAATAAAATATAAAGAATTAAGTAAGATTCAAAATGGTTTCTTTATAAAGGAAGAAAGATTCTGATTTATTTGATTGATATCAGGAGATCAAATGAGTTCTTCATTCATTCATTGAATGATAAATGACTACAAGCGAAGGAGATACACGATTTAAATAATGGAAAATCCAATATTTCACAATTGTATCTAGAATAACTGGAAAGGTGGAAACAAGACCAGATATAATTTGATCGTTATGAGCCAATCCAAAATCGTTGTAGAACGAACCAATTATTAGTTCCCAACCATGAGTCGAGTGAAATCCAATCCATAAATCAGTAACTAAAAGAATCGAAAAAGCTTTTATTGTGTCACTTAAGTTATAGAGGAATTCCTGAACCCAAGAATTAAGAATGACAAGTTCCTCATTACCCAAAATAAAATAACCACTTAGAATAGCGAAAGAGATTATATTTGTCGAGAAATGCAAAATGATATGGAGATGATATTCATTGTGTGTTTTGACCAATTGTATCGTTTCCTTGTGTATTCCTATACGAAGTTTTTGTATATGTGTCTCCGGGTACTCCTTTATCATTTCGTCCAACAGAAAGAGTTCTTCTAATTCTATGAATCTTTCTAGAACGTTTTTCTCTTGAATGATATTCAAGAGAGTTTTGGATTGCCCGGTATTCCACCAATTTGTAACCCAAAGTTCCAGACATTTATTAAATGGGAGAGAGACCCACCAGGGCAAAAATACTATAGATACAAGATATGGGAAAGAAGGCAATGCTTTCTTTTTTTTCATTTTTTATCTGTGAATTGAATCGTTAATGAACCTGCTTCATTCGTTGACTCTATATGATATTTCTCTGAAGCACGAGTTCTATAACAAGGTATTGAACCTATGGGTCTATTCATTCCAATTTTTGTGTCAAAATTGAGTTTAGTTCTTGGATCTAGAAGGAATATAGAAATGGGATAAGGGTTCGCCCTTTTCGGATAAAAATGCAAAATCAATATTATTCCTAGATATCTCAATTGGGCAAATTCGAATGGGCAAATTCGAAGCAATTTCATCTTCATTTGTTCCTTTCTATGAATACTCGAAAACCCACTTAAAATAACGAATCGGATTTAGAAACGAAAACCCCCCTCAGTTAATTATTTCGAAATGTTTCACCGCCTAGCCACAACCAAGGAAAAAAGGTATCATCAAAATTTTGGGCCTAAAAAGATGAGATGAATTCCGTATTACGAAATAAATCTTGGATATATTTGATGAATCCTTACTTATTATATTAGCCTTAGATTAGTCTTTTTTCTAGTAGAAATTTTCTAGTAGAAAAGAATTGAGTTGGGATCCATACGCATACGAAATACTTTTGGTATATAAATGGTATACAAAAATTTCTTCTTTTCTTAATTTTCTTCTTTATTATAGTATAGTTTATTATAGTTATTCCATATATGCCCTCCTGCTTTTTTGGTTTATTCTATGGGAGTCTCCACGACAAAGGAAGGAGGAAATAGAATAATCTAACATGTTTTGTTCAAATGAACATTCCAAAAAGACTTCAATTGTATTAAAAAAGGAATTAGCAAGTTCCTTCCCCCATGCCGAGAAAACATTTATTCTTTATTGTGTTCAATTCATTTCAAAATACTTCAATTGGTACGCCCAAGAAATAGGCCAATTCGGCAGCTTTTTGTTCAATTTCTCGTGGAGTAAAATTCTCATCAGTACGAGTCAAGGGAATGGCCCCTTGACCTCTGATTTCCATATAAAGGACACGACGAGGATAAAGACCCTCTTTAACCTCAATTCTGATTGATTGGATATCTCTCATAAGGAAGCGAAGGAAGATGCGACGATTTATTCCAGGAAATCCCCAACGAAAGATGCACACAATTCCTTCTTTTCTATCGAATTGGTCATAACCACTACCTACATTCCACAAAATTGTGCACCACAAATAGGAGCTAACGAACAGACCTGCGATCCCATAAAAAGACATCACGATTCCTTGTGGAAAAAAAATAATTTGCTGAGATGGAAATATGGATATCAGATTCCTACCAAGATAACTGGAAGTTCCAACCGCTAAGAATCCTAGTGAACCTAAAAAAAGGATACAGGCCCAGCAAAAATTACTTGTTTTTCGAGACCCCCTTATAAGTTCTATCCATATATGTTCTGATCGCCAATTCATACTATACTAGATCCAGTTGCATTCGATTGGAATTGAGAGAATAACCCAAATTTGACTTTACCTTTCTTGATCCCGAAGTAACTTTCATCAACTAGCACTATTCTGATGTGGAGTAATTGGTTAGATACATTGACTTTCTATTAAAAATATTTACTGATCCATTTTTAACCAGCTATATATATATATACATGCATTTATGCAGATAGCATGTATCCGCATACATAACAGTTCTTTCATTTGTGTGTGGAAAGAGTCACATATCGTACCATATTGCACTAAAAAAATATCTGTATTATGATACAGTGTTGAAATAAATTGATAGGATTTGGTCCCATTGGATCTAGACAATCTTATTTTTTTGGACATGAAGAGATAAAGAAGCCATTGCAATTGCCGGAAATACTAGGCCCACTAAAGGCACAAAAATAGAGGGTAAGTTGAGATCTGTCATAGAATGGGTGCCTCGATTTAATATTTGTACCTATATATTTGTATCTATTAGAAAGATATCTTATGATATGATAAGTATATCTATTATAAGTAATATTAGGTAATATTGACTATTGTATTTTATATAATATTATACTACTAAGTATATATAAACAATTAAGTATATATAAATATATAATTTATAAATAATATATTTATATTAAAATAAAAATTTTAAATATAAATTTAATATTAAAATATTAAATTTAAGGAAAAAAAGGATAGATAATAAGTGCAAAAATGTAGAACTAAATTAAGTGTACCTACTCATCTTTCTACACGAATATAAATAGGGTAATCTTCTTTTACAAATTTTATTATTCTTCTTCTCCCATCCTTATGTTCTTTCTATCTTTCTTTCTAATCTAATAAGGAGCTTTTTATTTTAAAGGAGTTTTCTTATGAAAATGAAGTTCATTATGAATTCGCGACTCTAAATAATAGGATCCAACAAACAGGGATTCATAGTAAAAATGCGATAGATGTAGAAATTATTTTATTTCATTTCCATATTTGATATTTCTTTTTCATTATTGTCTATCTTAATTAATGCGTAAGATAGCCAGATAAAATTCTTTTTTTTTTTTCAAAATTCGAATTCCTCGGAAAGAGAAATTCACTTTTTTATTTTATCCTGTTGATAGAGGTTCATAATACCTAATCATGAATAGGGGTAAGATAAAAAATGGATCTGGATCCGGAAGAAAAAAAATTATCCGAAACTTCTGACTCTTACTAGAAAGTGTAACTTATATCACCAAAGAACATTTTTCTTAGTTTTTTTTATTATGATGAACTAAATACTTGTTCGCTACAAACAAAATAACTGAATCTAGTGCTATACTTTAATTTTTGGAATTTTGATTCAAGGGAAAGAAACCATGGAGCTGAAATAACTCACTTAGAACACCTTTTAAAGGATTACGTGGTACGATTGGGTCAAATAAGCCTTTATGGAATAAATAGTCAGCCGCTTGTGAACCATCGGGTACTGTCCTATTCAATGTTTGTTCAATTACTCTTTTACCCGCAAATGCAATGTACGCATTAGGTTCAGCAATAATGATATCTCCCAACATACCAAAACTGGCTGTTACTCCACCGGTTGTAGGAGATGTAAGGACTGGTACATAGAATAACTTTTTAGTGGATTGGTAATCATATGAAGCAGAAGATATTTTAGCCATTTGCATCAAGCTCAAACTTCCTTCTTGCATGCGTGCTCCTCCAGAAGCACACACAATAATGACAGGTAGAGATCGATTAGTAGCATACTCAATCAAACGAGTGATTTTCTCGCCTACTACAGATCCCATACTACCTCCCATGAACTTAAAATCCATAACCCCAATTGCTGCGGGAATACCGTTTAGTTGACCTATGCCTGTTTGAACAGCTTCAGTTAAACCTGTCTTTCTTTGATAAGAATCGATACGATCTTTATAAGGTTCCTCCTCTGAATGAAATTGAATGGGGTCCATAGAAACCATATCTTCATCCATAGGATCCCAAGTGCCCGAATCAATCGAAAGTTCGATTCTATCTGAACTACTCATTTTCAAATAATATCCACACTGTTCGCAAATATTCATTTTTGACCTAAGAAGTTTTTTATAATTTAATCCATAACAATTTTCGCATTGAACCCATAAATGTCTGTATTTTTTATTTATATCGAAATCATTAGATCTTCCTCTTATATTGAAATCACTGCCATTATTACGAGTTCTTATACTAAAACTTCCACTTTCACTACCACTTACATTTTCAGTACAAATGAAACTATAAATGTAACTGTCACTGTAATTGTCAGTACCACCTGAAATGGAACTATTAATACTGACTTCAAAACGAAGATAACTATTAATGCAACTATTAATGTGATTAGTCCAACTAGATTGAGTATCATACATGTAATGATAATAGTAGTGATTGTTTCTCTTAGACCTCCTATTCAAAAAACTAGAAAAAAAACCTTCTAATTCACTCAGAAAAGAACTATCATTGTCAATCTCAAAACTATGATTTTCAATATCAAAATATACGGAATAACTGTCACCATTACTATCCCTAACTAAAAAAGTGTCATCAGAGATCAAACTCCAAATATCCCTGATACCAAATAAATAATCAACATTACTGAAACTATAACTAACACTATCACTCCAATTTTTCTCCATATCATTTAGAAGGGGTTCATCACTTCCACTGGTATGGCCAATAGCATCAAGACTTTCCATTGATTTACTTAAACCATACCTATGTTCTAACTTTAACTTCTCGTTA